CCTCTGAGATATCCTAGGAACAAGACTACGGAATCGGCAATATCGACAGATTCGGGTGGAGTCTAAATAAAATAACTATGAAATAAAAAAGATCCACTTTTACAAGTTTATCTCTATCGAATTTGAATATCAGAATAGTGGATAAAGTCATGAATCAATAGGTTAGGTCTACTTACTTTTTTTTTTTCATTTGTATATTTTCGATTAGAATAGATTGTGAGGGCAAATAGAAAATAGGCAGGAATATTTGGTAATTCAAAAGACGACTTATCTTATTACTTATTCTAAGTCATTCTAATCTAATAGACAAATGTTAAGAATAACAAAATGCTATAAATATCTCTATTTTTACGTTCGAATATATTATTCGAATAGAGTCGAAAAAATACTGGTGTTTTTTGATGAAAGAAAAAAGCCCCTTATCGGATTTGAACCGATGACTTACGCCTTACCATGGCGTTACTCTACCACTGAGTTAAAGGGGCTCCTTTGACTCAATTCATGAATCATAATATGCATACAAGATATATCTATTCTATAGAGATATCTTGTATAATTTATATATATAGATTATATATTCCATTTCATTAATATTACCTACTAAATAAAGATTCCATGTCATATATCTAAAATAATATATAGATTAGATCTAAAAAATCTATTATTATGTAATAAATATATATGCATTAGACTCAGCAATAGACTCAGAATGGATATGGTTGATTCCAGAACGAAAAATTGGATTTATTTAGATTTATCTTGATTTTTTTCTTTTTTTGTGAATTAATGAAGAATAAATAGAGATTGAATAATGAATAAATATAGATATAGACACTCTATTTGAATTCAAAAGGATTCTATTACCTATAGTATCGAATCAAGAATTTCCTATTTCTAGATGTCGATTAGAATGAATTTTTTAGGAAAAAAATCATGAATCCAAAAATTTTATGAAATTATATGAAAGAGGGAAAGACCTTTCGAGTCTAATCAGACTCTTCTGTTATATTGACAATATAAAAAAACTTATCATATGATAATCATCGTATCGTATAATATGATGGCGGTTGGGCAAGTATGCCCCCATCGTCTAGTGGTTCAGGACATCTCTCTTTCAAGGAGGCGGCGGGGATTCGACTTCCCCTGGGGGTAGGGTACTACGAAAAGAAGTTGATCTAGGCTTAGTTAGAAGCCTAGAATGGCTTCTTCCTGGGTCGATGCCCGAGCGGTTAATGGGGACGGACTGTAAATTCGTTGGCAATATGTCTACGCTGGTTCAAATCCAGCTCGGCCCAAGAATTCCCTGATCCGCCATGAAATGATATAGACTTTTTCTTTGTTCTTCAAAAATGACGGATATTAACGAATAAAAAAATTTCGGATATATCCTTACCGCTTGAATTGCTCTGTTCCATTTTTTTGTTAGCAAAAATTCCTATTTTGCTAAGAACTCTAATCTCAATTTACGATTTTCAAAATAGTCTTATATCTTATATATAATAATAACCTATAATAAAAACCGAATAAAGAAAAAACTTTTTTTTTAACGATAAAGATGGGTTTTCATTCCATTTGGACAGTACTGAACTAATAATATGTTATGTGTCGCTCTCGATAAAGTATCAATATATCAGTATATCCCTCGTGCCTCGGTGATCCTTATAAAACCGAGATTCGAATCAAAATTGAAATCGTTTAGTTTCAATGCAAGTATAAATATATATATGTATACTCGATAGCTTGATTTCATGGGGATTGTAGTTCAATTGGTTAGAGCACCGCCCTGTCAAGGCGGAAGCTGCGGGTTCGAGCCCCGTCAGTCCCGACGGAATAAAATCAATCAAATAAAAGCCAATAACATGAAAAAAAGGATCCAAACTCTTTTTAGAGAGAATGAATTTTTTTTTTTTATTTTTAAGAGAAGTGCTGTCGAAGACAGACTATACATAGTGAACGTTGCTAGAATATTCAATCTTTTTTATATCTTAGTAGTAGTATAATACTACTAGGACTTTTTTAGGATACTTGTTTGATTTGTTTTCCACGCAAATTAAATCATTAAAAAAAGTAGTTAACTCCTTCTTCTTTTTTATTTAGCTTCTATTGTTTGTTTGAGTTGGTTTGTTTGTAACCAACGGAAATGAAACGTAAAGAGTATTCAAATACTACTTCATCAGATTCATCAGATGAATCTACAAGGAATGGGGTCTAATTTATAGAAAAACAAGAAAGAAGGAGAAATAAAATAATAAATAAGAAAAAAATAAAAAAGAATCCAAAAGAGAAAGGAAGTCGATTGAATTGAATCATGTGAATTGGATCATGAATCCGATTTTGAATTTGGTATGGCTAAAAAAAAGATCTTCCTGTGGTATACTATTCCATTTTAAATGATGAATTGATTTGATAGCTCAGATATTTTATTCATGATATTGATCTGATTCAATATCATCGAGGTTGAATTCAGCCCATTGAATTTTCGGGGTGAAAATTTGCTCATCTCTATGGGATTAAATCCCGAATTATTGCCTAATAAAAATAAAAAACACTAAGATTATGGAAGTCAATATTCTCGCATTTATTGCTACTGCACTCTTCATTCTAGTTCCTACTGCCTTTTTACTTATAATATATGTAAAAACCGTGAGTCAAAGTGATTAAGTTGAATGAAACTTGATTGTTTTTTTGAGGCACCTATTGAAGAAATCAAAAGGATTAATTGGAATTTTGCGTCGTAAGTGGAATGCGAATTAGCGGGATACTATTATATGAGATCCGATAGTATGGTAGAAAGCATCTTTCTACCATACTAGCTAGCATACTCCCAATTATGCTTATTGGAATGGAAGAAGTTGTATATTATATACTTTATATCTTTATATTTTATGTATACATAAAATATATATACATCAAAAAAAAAGAAGGGCTTTTTAAAATAAATAAAAAAAAAGTGTGTCTATAAAACAATCCATACAGCTTGATTCTTCACAGTAGTGCCTTTAGAGTCCACTTCGCCCCCATACTACGAGGGACAGAGAAAAAGTAAAGACGACCATTAAAGCAGCCCAAGCAAGACTTACTATATCCATGTAAATTATGTCTCCTGTCTCTATGAAGGATATTCCACTAGTGTTCACTAATAATAGTGGGATCAATGGCGCATAGTCAAAAAAAAGGGGATTATGACCTAACGCCGTTGATGAAAGGCTCCAATAAATCCGCTTCCAACAAGTGATACTCTTTTTCTAGTGGAATCGTAAGGGGGTAAGCATAAAAAAATACGCAGTCACACGTTTGGAAATATCAGGGGGAATCCGCTGAATCTTAAGATAAGATGTAGAAAAGCTATTCTTTCTTTTCTTGTCTTTTATTTTAACTATTTTAGTTAGGTTAGGTATTAGGTAAAAAATTCGGGAAAAGTCCTAAAAATGAATTTAGATTCAGGAGTAGATAACGATCTACTCCATCCCTCTCTTTCCCGTTTCATCTAATCATTACTGTCTAATATTTATCTCCGGGATCAACCCGAGGATTACTTATTCATTCTTGATTTTGGTTTATTGAAAAGAAATTCAATTCATTCTTTCTTTTTGCATTTTTTCTAGGTGTAGTGCATCTTATCTATCAAAAAAAGTCAATTTTCCATCAGGCTATCGAATTGAATTCAAGAACCAGTAATGAAACACCCCATTACGTAGTGGAATGGAATCAGGAAATCCTTATATGAAATTTTTTTCATTCCACTACTCGAATCTGTCGGGGAATCTTACCCAGAATCCTAAAGGCAAGCATTTCTAGCACTTTCTGTTTAGAAAACGGAACTTCCAGATGTTTAGAATCAAGCAAGTATCCAAAGGCCTTTTCCTACGTTTGCTTCTGCTGGAGAAAAACTAATCGAGTTATATCAGCCAAATCAAATACAAGATTTTCTCCTTTTTGTTGATCAGGCGACACCCGGATTTGAACTGGGGAAAAAGGATTTGCAGTCCCCCGCCTTACCGCTCGGCCATGTCGCCAAACCAAAATAATACCTTACGAAATAGATGAGAATATTGAAATAGATGAGAATAGTCTCTCTTTCTTTGGATGGGATGTGGGATTACTTAATTTCTTTCTTTTTTATTTCACTTGGATTTTTCATTTTGAATCCCATTTTCTTTAATCCCTTGCCCCGAAATAAACCCATCGTTTTTTGTATTGGGTCCATTCCTTTGGTTATATGTTTATATGGATAGTATCTCAAAACATAAATATCCAAAAACTTTTCCTTTTGATATTGAAAAAAAAAACTGAATTTGATTTTTCCGTCACCAAAGTCATAATTCGGGGCAAATTGGAACCATTAACTATGAAATGTAACTTGAAATTGATGAATGATTCTTGTATTTGAATTGAAAATTTGAGATTCCTAATCCCTATTTTAGAATCCCTATTTTATTATAGAATAATATATATATAATATTATATATATTATATATATAATCTAATACTAATAATATATAAATTGATATATTGATAGTTAACTAAACTAACCCGTATTAATTATTTTCAATAAACCAATTTCCATTCTGTTTGCAACTAAAAGTCGATGGAAACCCCAGAGCAGAAATGCTTATACAAATAGCTAATCGCCCATCTTCCCCCTATATGATATGATCCCGATAGCAAATTCTCAGTAAATTGCCGTGCTTCCATTTTTCCTTGAATAGCAAATTGACTAGAAAATAACAATTTAGCTATAGTGCGGTATGTGCGGTCTCGAATCCACCCGCAATAAAAATGAAGGAGGAAACATATCTAACATATCTATAGAAACGTATAAATAGATAGCTATCTACGCACATTTAATAAATACAAGCCCTATTCATTACTATGTCACGCACTTTGTTTGATCCTATTTCTTGGACTCAAAAATCGAGATTTCCTGCTAGATGAAATATCTCTTTGCTGCGAATCTTTTGTTGAAGAATAAAATCCATCCATAAGTTAAGTAATAAAAA